AATTCTTCTTCATGTAGACTCCCAAATATCATTTAAACCATAATTAACGAAAATAACTAAAAAATCATCCTCGAAGATAATACAGACTTATTTTAAATATAACCAATTATCATTAATTAAATATGTATCTTTTCCACTAGACAATCATAATTGTTTATAATTAAAGTTCTAATTCTATAGACATTAATTACTAAAGTAAGGTCTATATTTTCTTCTTTCAATTATAATTATAATTTCAATTATAATTAAAATGTTAATTATATAATTAAAATATAAGTAAAGTCATAAACATATAAAGCTTTTATAAAGGCATATATATTACATACATACTAATATTTATTATTATATCCCCCCTTAATTAAAAATTAATTAATTACATTATAATAAATAATAACCCAATCCCCATTTTATATATTTAAGAAACCATTTAACTCTAAGCTACTTTATTTTAAAAGATCTTCTAATAACTATTAATATAACTGATTATTTAAACAGTCATTAAATAAATAATTAAACCTTTATAAACACAAAATAATTATATTTTCCATAAATTTAATCCACTAAAATATAATTTTTCAAGCTACTATAACTAATTTTCAATTATTTCAATAACTTTAAGTTAAAAATAAAATTATTTTTATTTTTACAAAAAATCAAAATTTTACAAACCTAATAATTACCTACCCTCATTATATCTAATACTAAATTACTCCTAAATTAAAATCAAAATAAATTACTTATAACAGGCCAAACAATTTACAATCCAATTACAAGAAATTTAATTAATTAAACACAAATTGAAAATCTTATCTTTAAATAATAAATTTTTACAATTATATTTTATAAATCACTTATTCACTTAAACAAAACTACTTTATTAATCACTTACATTGTGTTTTATACATAATATAAAACTTTCAAAATTCATTTACAAGCTTATTATTAATTAAAATTAAAAATAATTTAAATATAATTTTTTCTTAAACATTAATTAGAATAAAAATAATTTATTAGCTCATTAATAAAATATTTCTTTATCATGCTTATTAATACTTTTATTCTTTCAAAAAGAGTTAAAAGCAAGCTTTTAACTCTTTTTGAAAGAATAAAAGTATTAATAATATTTATTATTTAATTACCTTTTATATATTTGAAATTTATTTAAATTTAATAAATTTTTATCTTTTATAAAATTTTCTTTATTATGTTAATTCACTACTTATAGATAAGAATCTATATAATTAAATCCTAAATTTAATGCAACCCTGCCAAAGTAATAACAAAAATTATTTCAATTATTTACTCCTTTCGTACTAAAATAACCTCTTGTTTCCTAAGAGATAGAAACCAACCTGGCTTACACCGGTTTGAACTCAAATCATGTAAAATTTTAAAGGTCGAACAGACCTTCTTATATAACCTCTTCATTATATAGATTTTTTAATTCAACATCGAGGTCGCAACCTTCCTTTTCGATAAGAACTCTTAAAAGGAATTACGCTGTTATCCCTAAAGTAACTTAACCTATTAATCTTCAAAAAGGATCTTCTACAAAATTATCACTAATAATTGTTATAAACTACTAAGCAGTTAAAATAAATTTTACTTATGTCTCCCCAACATAACAAATAATTAAATTAAATTTTTATTTGTAAATTCAATAAAATATAACTACAATGTAAAGTTTTATAGGGTCTTATCGTCCCCTTAGCTTATTTAAGCCTTTTCACTTAAAAGTTAAATTCAAAATTAATATAAAGAGAGTTATTCTTTTGTCTAACCATTCATACAAGATTCCAATTAAAAACCTAATGATTATGCTACCTTTGCACAGTTATTAATACTGCGGCCCTTTAATTCAAAATCAGGGGGCAGGCCAAATTATTTATAACTACAAATAAACATGTTTTTGATAAACAGGCAAAGAAATTTATTTGCCAAATTCCTCTATATTATCCTTCAATTATAATAATTTTCTCTACTATTTTAACTTATTCTTTAATATAAACTCCTACTAATAAAATCATTTCATTTTATTATATTAAATTTTTAATAAATCCCTAATACATAAATAAAACCACATAAAAATAATATTATTTTAAGTCTTTAATTAAAACACTTTATAAACATAGCTACTTTTAAGCTTAGATAAAACACAAATTTTTATTTTTTACTATTAACTAAATAAAAAGCTTTTCCCTTCTATTTTTACTTTCTATATATTATCATCTATATAAAAATTAAATTAAATTTAACTTTCAGAGAACTAGATATCATAAAACTCGACTAACATTTCACTTCTAATTTCATATTTAAAATTTTTATACTACAAAAACTCTTTTATAAAATTAACTATTTTTATTTCGAGATTCTTAATAATACTTAATAATATATTAATTTTCCCTAATACCCAAGGTACAAACCATTAACTTCTACTTTACTTCTTTTAATTTATTTCAAACTTTCCTTTACAGTACTTTTCCCTATAGCAATTATTAACCTTTTCATTCAAAATTACTAAAATTTACCTTAATTAAAATATTTTTCAAATATAACTTCTTATAACATTTATTATATTAACAAGATAAAAAATTCAAAGTAAACCGATTTGCACGATAACTCATTTCAACGTAAATGAAACACTAATCTACTTTAGCTATACTTTGATTAACTTATAAATTTATATAAACATTTATAATAATAATTATATATATATTATAAATTACCAATAATTTTTATACACAATGGACTCCAACCACTCCTTAAAAAATCAAAATTTTTTGTGCTCTTTAACACTAATATATATATATATATATATATATAATATATATATATATATATATATATATATATATATATATATATATTTATCTTATATAATTATTTATTTATACATTATTATAAAATATAATATCAATTAATATTATTTATTATTTTATTATTAAACCCACTAAACTTTTAAGTTACACAACTTAAACTATTAACCTAAAACCTTATTATAAGTTAATTTTAACCATAATAAATTTATATAGTAGTAACTTTAAGTAAATTAAACATGTCATTTTTTGATTTAAACAAAATACTAATTATTAGTTAAAAATTAATAATTCTAGATACACTTTCCAGTACATCTACTATGTTACGACTTATTTCATAAATTAATGAAAGCGACGGGCGATATGTACATAATTTAGAGCTTCTATCATATAGGCTTGTTAAACCTATATTACTATCAAATCCTCTTTCCTAGATTCAACTTACTAATTCTTTTCCATCTAAATAAAATTTATTGTAACCCATTTAAACTTATTTATATGCTGCACCTTGATCTAATTTTTTTAACAAATTAATTTTAATATTTATTTCTCTAAAAATTATCTAATAATGATGGTATACAAACTAAAAATAAGTAAGATATTACGAGGTGTATCGATTAATTTTAAACAGGTTCCTCTGACAAGACTAAATTACCGCCAAATTCTTAAAGTTTTAAGTTATATCTATTAATAATCCAATATTCATTTATTAACTTTAATATAATAGGGTATCTAATCCTAGTTTACCTTTAAAGCTTATTAGCCTCCTTAAAATATTTATAATTTACAAAATAACAAAATTTCACCTATTAAAACTTATAAACTTACATTTATACATTTAAAGTAACTTAAAAATATTTATATCTTTACTCAACCATTTAAGTCTAACCGCGAATGCTGGCACAAATATTTATCAGATTTAACACTTATTACTTACTGGCTCATATTTTCATATATCTTACCAAACTCTTACACTGAGAATTAAAATAATTATAATTTTAATTATACTCATTTTTATCACTAATATAAAATTAGCTTTTATCACAAACTAATTATTTTCATGTGATCTTAATAATATAACAAAGATTTAAGCCAGAATCAAACATTACTATAATTAATTAATTCTTATAAAAAACAAAATTAAAAATTTTACAAATTATTATTATAAGACATTAACTTAAAATCTAAACCTTTTATAATATCATAAAATAAATTAATTATATTCAAACTTGCACCCAAATCTATATACACCACATAAAATAAATTTTAAACTATAATAATTACAATAATCTTAAACCATTATAAACTTTAACACTATATTAACAAATTTTAAACCTTTCATATTATAACTTAAAATATAATTATCAGCTAAAATCTAAAACATATTATAATATAAATTAATAACAAACCATTTCTTATTTTATTATTAAATACACTTAAAACTTATATACATATATATATATATTATATATATATATTATATATATATATATATATATTATATTAGCAAAATTATATGCTAATTACTCTCACAAACCTATTATCATTTAAAATTTTCTTACTTTTATATTTCCTTTATTTATTTTATTATTTAAATCAATTACAAATATTATTAACATAATAAATATAGTGCCTGAAGTAAAAGGGTAGCTTTGATAGAGCTAATAATGTAAATTCTACCTATATTATTCGAAATCCCCTTTCTAATTTTATAACCCAAATTCACTTAATACTACTATTTTTGAAAGATAAGCTAATCAAGCTAATAGGTTCATACCCTGTAAATGAAAGTTCACACTTTCTCTTTCTAATGATTTTTCCACTTTCTTACACTTTATTTTTTTTTTGTTTGATTTTAGGGATTTTTATTTCAATTTCTTCTCCTTCTTGGTTTAGTATTTGAATTGGATTAGAATTAAATATATTATCTTTTATTCCACTTATTACAATCAAAATAAACTTTTATTTCTCTGAAAGTGCTTTAAAATATTTTCTTATCCAAGCTTTAGGATCAACTTTATTTATTTTATCAAGATGCATACTTTTATCCTTTCCCCAAATTAGACCCCCTCTTCTTTTAACTTCCTTATTTTTAAAATTAGGAAGAGCCCCCTTTCACTTTTGATTCCCCCAAGTAATAAGAGGATTAATTTGACCCCAGGCAATTATCCTTATAACTCTACAAAAAATTCCACCTATAGTTCTCATTTCTTATCTCTCAATAAATTCTAATCTAATCCAAATTATTTCTTTTTCAGCTATTCTTTCAGCTATAATTGGAGCGTTAGGAGGATTAAATACCATACAGCTACGAAAAATTTTAGCCTTTTCTTCAATCAATCACATATCTTGAATATTAATTAGTATTGCAATTAGCGACTCACTCTGAATTTTTTATTTCCTTTTTTATTCTATAATTTCCTTATCCATTGTAGTTTTATTCAACATTCTACAAACATACACTCTATCAGATTTAATAAAATTTAACCAAACCAACTCAATTCATTCTCTTTTAATTCCTTTTAATTTACTTTCATTAGGAGGTCTACCTCCATTTGCTGGATTTATTCCTAAATGAATATTAATCCAATTATTAATCAATAATAATTTTTTCTTTACTTTAATTTTTTTACTTTCCTCTGCCCTTATTACTTTATACTTCTACCTTCGTATTACTATTTTTTTTCTCCTATTAACTAATCCTTCTATATCCATTTACAAAAAATCCAATTCTTCGCTTTTCTCTCTAATTTCAAACTCTTTCCTTTTTTCTAACCTTTTTATATTTTTTCTTCCTATTATATTTTTACTCTTTTAAGATTTTAAGTTAAATAAACTAGAAGCCTTCAAAGCTTAAAATAATTTTTTTTAAATCTTAAGCCTCAATATTTACACATCTTTAGATTTGCAATCTAATATATTTTTTATACTATAAAGCCATATTTAATAAAGAAGCATTCACTTGTTAATGAATTTACAATTCACCGCCTTACCCTCAGCCACTTTACAAATGCAACGATGATTTTTTTCCACAAACCATAAAGATATCGGCACTTTATATTTTATTCTAGGTGCTTGAGCTGGCATAGTGGGAACTTCATTAAGTTTAATTATTCGCGCTGAGTTAAGTCAACCAGGAAGTCTTATTGGTAACGACCAAATTTACAATGTTGTAGTTACTGCTCATGCTTTTGTAATAATTTTTTTTATAGTAATACCTATTATAATTGGAGGATTTGGCAACTGACTTTTACCTCTTATATTAGGAGCCCCAGATATAGCTTTTCCCCGAATAAACAATATAAGATTTTGGCTCCTTCCTCCTTCCTTAACTTTACTTTTAATAAGAGGTATAGTAGAAAGAGGAATTGGAACAGGATGAACCGTGTATCCTCCCTTAGCTGCAGCAATCGCCCACGCCGGAGCTTCCATTGATATAGGAATCTTTTCTTTACATTTAGCTGGAGTTTCCTCAATTTTAGGCGCAGTAAACTTTATAACTACAGTAATCAACATACGATCATATGGCATAACTATAGATCAAATACCCTTATTTGTTTGAGCTATTTTTATTACAGTAATTCTTTTACTTCTTTCACTTCCAGTATTAGCCGGCGCAATTACCATATTATTAACCGATCGAAATTTAAATACCTCTTTTTTTGATCCTGCTGGGGGCGGAGATCCTATCTTATACCAACATTTATTCTGGTTTTTTGGTCACCCAGAAGTTTACATTTTAATCCTCCCTGCATTTGGCATAGTTTCCCACATCGTAAGTCAAGAATCTGGTAAAAAAGAATCCTTCGGAACTTTGGGAATAATTTATGCCATAACTGCTATCGGTATTTTAGGATTTGTAGTATGAGCTCACCATATATTCACTGTAGGTATAGATGTTGACACTCGAGCTTACTTCACTTCTGCCACTATAATCATTGCCGTACCTACAGGTATTAAAATTTTCAGATGATTAAGAACTTTACATGGAAGACAAATCAACTTTAGTCCTTCATTGCTCTGGGCCCTTGGATTTATTTTTTTATTTACTGTAGGAGGTCTAACAGGAATTGTTTTAGCAAATTCTTCCATTGATATCATGCTTCACGATACTTATTATGTAGTTGCTCATTTTCACTATGTTTTATCTATAGGAGCTGTATTTGGTATTTTTGGAGGGATTGCACATTGATTCTCTTTATTCACTGGTTTATCTCTTAACCTTAAATGACTAAAAATTCACTTTTTTGTCATATTCATCGGGGTAAATTTAACCTTTTTCCCACAACACTTTCTTGGTTTAAACGGGATACCTCGACGTTATTCAGACTACCCCGACGCTTATTCTATATGAAATATTATTTCATCCATAGGATCTATAATCTCATTTATTGCTGCCTTAAGATTTATGATTATTATCTGAGAATCTTTAACATCTAATCGACCCTTAATTTTCCCACCTTATTTATCATCATCAATTGAATGAAAACATTATTATCCCCCTGCAGATCACTCCTATATAGAAACCCCACTAATTACTAATTTTTAAAATAACAAATAATTGTATCTAGCTTTTATAACTTTACAAAGAATTATATTTCTTTTAAAAAATTTTAATGGCAACATGAACCTATATGGGCTTTCAAGACAGAGCCTCTCCTTTAATAGAGCAGTTAATCTTTTTCCATGATCATATTATATTAATCTTAATTCTTATTATTACCTTTGTAGGTTATCTACTTTTTTCTCTTTTTTTTAATATTTTAATTCATCGTTATATATTAGAAAACCAAACAATCGAAGTAATTTGAACAACTATTCCAGCAATTATTTTAATTTTTATTGCACTTCCTTCACTTCGCCTTCTTTATCTTTTAGACGAAGTAAATTACCCTTCTATTACTTTAAAAACAATTGGCCACCAATGATATTGAAGATACGAGTATTCAGATTTTATACATTTAGAATTTGATTCTTATATAATACCTTTAAATGAAATTAACTACTCTACCTTTCGATTATTAGATGTAGATAATCGAACTATTATCCCTATAAATACTCAAATTCGTGTTCTCATTTCAGCAGCAGATGTAATTCATTCATGAACTATTCCTTCTCTTGGTATTAAAGCTGATGCAGTACCAGGGCGATTAAATCAAGTAAGATTCCTTATTAACCGACCAGGTTTATTTTTAGGACAATGTTCAGAGATTTGCGGAGCAAATCACAGATTTATACCGATCATAATTGAAAGGATTTCAATTAATTCATTTTTAAATTGAGTGTCATCTTCAATTGAACATTCACCCGATGGCTGAAAAATAAGTATAGGTCTTTTAAACCTATAATAGTACCACCTACTTCTGGTGATAGAAATTAGTTAAAATTATAACATGTATTTGTCATATATAAATTATCTTTTCCTTTCGATATTTCTAAATGCCTCAAATATCTCCCATATTTTGACTATTTTTATTCTTTTTCTTCCTCCTTTCTTTTTTTCTTTTTTTTATATTAAATTATTTTATTAAACCATTTAAACTTTTTAGTACCCCTCTTATCTCCCTTAAGCTCTCTAAACTTTCTTGAAAATTATAACTAATTTGTTTTCAATTTTTGAGCCCTCTTCAAGAATTTTTAGAATTTCAATAAATTGATTATCAACTCTCTTAGGCTTAATATTTTTACCATTTATTTACTGAGCTTCACCCTCTCGATGATCATTATTGTGAAGAAAAATTATTCAAACCCTTCATAACGAATTTAAAACTTTACTAAATCCCTCACACATAGGTACTTCTATTTTATTTATAAGTTTATTTGCATTAATTGTATTTAATAATTTTTTAGGTCTTTTACCCTATGTGTTTACAAGATCTAGTCATCTAGTTATAACACTTTCTTTATCACTTCCTATTTGAGTAACTTTAATAATTTTCGGTTGAATTACTCAAACTAAGCACATGTTTGCTCATTTAGTACCGCAAGGTACACCTCCAATATTAATACCTTTCATAGTTTTAATTGAATCAATTAGAAATATTATTCGTCCTGGTACCTTAGCAGTACGTTTAGCAGCAAATATAATTGCTGGCCATCTTCTTTTAACTTTACTAGGGAACATTGGGCCTTCACTTTATTTATCAATTTTATTTATTTTAATTATATCCCAAATTCTTCTTTTAATCTTAGAATCTGCCGTAGCAATTATCCAATCTTATGTATTTGCAATCCTTAGAACCCTTTATACAAGAGAAATTAACTAATGTCATCCTTATCATATAACCGCCATCCTTACCATTTAGTAGATGTAAGTCCATGACCCCTAACAGGATCAATCAGAGCCATAATATTAACAACAGGGTTAGTAAAATGATTCCATCAGTATAATATTAATTTATTAATGCTTAGGGGTTTTACTATTATTTTAACTATAATCCAATGATGACGAGATATTACTCGTGAAAGAACTTATCAAGGCTCTCATACATCAACAGTTATAGTAGGCCTACGCTGAGGTATAATCTTATTTATCTTATCAGAAATTCTATTTTTTTTTTCTTTCTTTTGAGCTTTTTTTCATAGAAGACTTTCCCCTACTATTGAAATTGGACTTTATTGACCTCCCTTAGGAATCCAACCTTTTAATCCATTCCAAATCCCTTTACTTAACACAACAATTCTACTCTCCTCTGGAGCTACAGTAACATGAGCCCATCATGCTATTATAGAGGCTAATTACACTCAAGCTACTCAAAGACTGGCATTAACTATTATTTTAGGTGTTTATTTTACTTCTCTTCAAGCTTATGAATATATAGAAGCAGCATTTTCTATTGCTGATTCAGCTTTTGGTTCTACTTTTTTTGTTGCTACGGGTTTTCATGGCCTTCATGTTCTTATCGGCACAACATTTTTATTTATTTGTTTTACTCGTCTTTTAAATTGTCATTTCTCCCCTAATCACCATGTTGGATTTGAAGCCGCTGCTTGATATTGACATTTTGTAGATGTAGTTTGATTATTTCTTTATATTTTTATCTATTGATGAGGGGGATAAAATTTAAATTTTCTTAGTATTAATTTAAAGTACATTTGATTTCCAATCAAAAAGTCTAAAAATTAGAGAAAATAATCTGACTTATATTACTTATCTCTCTATTTACATTCCTCATCTCTATTATCATTATAATTCTAACTTCAATTTTAGCAAAAAAAACTATTTCAGACCGAGAGAAAAACTCTCCTTATGAATGTGGATTTGACCCTAAAGGATCTAGACGACTGCCATTTTCATTACGATTCTTTTTAATTGCTGTTATTTTTTTAATTTTTGATGTTGAAATCACCCTTTTACTTCCTATCTCCTCAATTATTAATCTTTCTAATATTTTCTCTTGATTATCTTCTATTATTTTTTTTCTTATTATACTCTTACTTGGACTATACTACGAATGGCATCAAGGAGCATTAGAATGATCTAAATAGAAACTATAGTCATATTACAAACATAATGATATATAATTTGCACTTATAAGGAGTTTAAAAACTAGTTTCAATAATTAGAAAGCGAAATATTTGCATTTAGTTTCGACCTAAACTTTGGCTACTAGCCTCTAATTTGATAGAAGCCAAAATTATAGAGGCTTATCATTGTTAATGATATAATTGAAATATTTCCTATCAATATAGTTAGAATATTTTTGAAACAAGGAAACTTCTAATTTCCTATAAAGCGGTTAAACTCCGTTTATATTCTAGTTTTTATAGTGTAAATTTTTAAACATTTTACTTTTTCATTGTAAAGCTGAAATTATAATTTCTAAAAACACCAAATATTTCTCTTTATTTAAATAACAAATAAACCTAAAATTAGCTTATATCCAGAATTATATTATTTCTTTGACTCCACAAATCAATATTTTATTTAAACTATCTGAATTTATCCATAGACATCGTGTCTCTTTTGTATCTTCAATACAATATTCTATATAAATTATAATAAATATACATATATAAATAATACTACTAATATTCTTAAAACAAATAATTTTATATAAATTTTTACTTTGTTTATTTGAAACCTATATAAAAATATAAAGAATTGAACTAATTTTCAATACAACCCTTGAGGACCTAAATATTCAAGTCAACCTTTATCACTAATTTTTTCTATAAAACTCCCAGTACTTATTACTACACTTCTATTTTTTACAGATCTTAAAAATGGTATAAACCATATCGATCCTATGAATACAACTCAAAGATAATTTTTAAATCCTATTAATCTATAATTTACATTTAATAAATTAAATAAATAACCAATTAAACTACCAATAATACTTACCATTATAATTGACCTTTTCATAATACTCCTTATACAAATTATATAAGGCTCTGGAAATAAAAACCAAGATAAACATGCCCCCCCTATAACAGACCCCAATCCTAATAAAATCATAGAATCGGTTATTAAATTATTAGTATCTTTTGAATTTACTAGTAAATTTAAATTAAATTCTCCTCTTATTCTATAAAAAATTAACCGTATTGTGTAACTCACAGTTAATCCAATTGCTAGTATATATATACATAAACAAACAAAATTTACCCATCTTATAAAAGCTACCTCTAAAATTATATCTTTAGAATAAAACCCAGCTAAAAATGGAAATCCACATAAAGCAAAATTACAAATCCTCATGTAAATTACCCTAAAAGGTATAAATTTAACTAAACACCCTATATAACGAATATCCTGATAATCTCCAACCCCATGAATAAATACTCCTGCACATATAAATAACAATGCTTTAAATAATGCATGCCTTAAAAGATGAAAAAAAGCAAGATCAGGAAACCCTAATGCCAAAATTCTCAATATCATTCCTAATTGACTTAAAGTTGATAAAGCAATGATTTTTTTTAAATCATATTCAAAATTAGCTCCTAACCCCGCTATAAATATTGTTAAGCAAGAAATAATTAACAGCCCTCTTTGAACACGAGAAGATTCTAAAATTGGACTAAATCGAATTACCAAATAAACTCCAGCCGTAACAAGAGTAGAAGAATGCACTAATGCTGAAACAGGAGTTGGTGCAGCCATGGCCGCTGGAAGTCAAGCAGAAAAAGGAATCTGAGCACTTTTAGTTATAGCAGCTAAAATAATCAAAAGCTTAAATCCTAACCATTTTCTATCCCTTATCCTATAAGTATAATATAAAAAATTTCAACTTCCTAATTTTACTAGTAATCCAATTCTTAAAAGAATAGCTACATCTCCTACTCGATTAGATAAGACAGTTAATATCCCTGCATTTGTAGACTTTTCATTTTGATAATAAATAACGAGAGCATAAGATACCAACCCTAACCCATCTCAACCTAATAAAATTCTAATTAAATTAGGACTTAAAACTATAGCCGCTATTGAAAATACAAACATTAATACAATATATATAAAACGATTAAAATTTTTATCACTTCTTATATATCTACCACTATAGTAAAAAACCCTCCTAGAAATTAAAAACACAAAAGAAAGAAATAACAAAGAAACTCAGTCAAAAATCAAAGTAAAAATAATCGAACACGAACTTAAACTTAAAATTTCCCATTCAATAACTTCAATTATATTTCCATATAATTTTAAAATAGCATAAATTCCTCTAACTAAACAACCAATTATTAAAAATAATATTCTAATTAAATGTATAGTAACCTTCCATCACATAGCTTATAAATTTATAGTTTATTTTTAACTATTTTAAAGCAATTTAAACTCCCCTAATTAATTTTATATTAAGAATTAAAATATTTAAAGGTAATCAATGTAAAGCCAATAAAATATATTCTCGGACTTTACCTGAACAACAAGCATATAAAGAATTATAAAATAAACCATGTTGTCTTAATCTATATATATATAAAGTATAAGCAGCTCTAAAAAAAGAAATTAATATAATACCAATAATTCTTATTTCTCTTCATCTAATTATCCTAATAATTAATCTAATTTCACCTACCAAATTTAAAGAAGGAGGCGCCGCTATATTCCTTACTCTTAAAATAAATCATCATATAGCTATTCTAGGTATAAAAGTTAACAGCCCTTTACTCAAAAATAACCTTCGCCTACCAACTCGTTCATAAATTATATTAGCTAATCTAAAAAGCCCAGAAGAACATAATCCATGCCCAATTATCACTACAATCGCTCCTATTAAACCCCATCAACTAAAAATTATAAGACCACATAATACTAACCCTATATGAACCACAGAAGAATAAGCAATTAAAGACTTAATATCAATCTGGCGCAAGCATACTAACCTAATAATAAAACCCCCTATTAAACCTATTCTCATTCAGACACTTCTAACCTTAACTCCAATCAATTGAAATATAATTAAAACACGAAATAATCCATAACCCCCTAATTTCAATAAAATTCCTGCTAAAATTATCGAACCGGCTACGGGAGCCTCTACATGAGCTTTTGGTAATCATAAATGAAATATATATATAGGTAACTTCACTAAAAACGCTAAAACTATAAATAAATATCAAATATTCATTATATAATTCCTATCTTTTATTCTTCTACATCTTCTCCCTATTACTAACCTTTCTTTTGTATAATAAATATTTAACAAACAAACCAATAAAGGCAAAGACAATGTTAAAGTATAAAAAAGTATATAAATCCCAGCTTGAATTCGCTCTGGTTGATACCCCCAACCTAAAATTAAAATTAATGTAGGAATTAAAGATGCTTCAAATCTAACATAAAAAATTAAATATCTAATAGAAGAAAATGTAATCATAAGAAATAATAATAAAATTAAATTTACTAGACCAAATCTAAAATGGAAATTCTTATGTTCTTTTACCTTCTCTCTTGCTAACAAAACTAAAAATATAATTCAAATTCTTAAATAAACTATAATATAACTTAAATAATCTATTCCAAATATAAACCCTAAGTTATATATATAAAAATCATGAAAACATCTTAATCCCAATACGAATGCTATTACCCCTAAACCTAATTGAACAACCTTCCACTCTTTATACAATTGGATCAATATAATTAAAGGAATAAAAAACTTTAACATTCTAAAATATTAATCACCCTAAAATAATCCCTGCCATGCCTACGAACAATAAATACCAATAAAGATAACCCAAGAGCTCCCTCACAAGCTACTAACGTTAAAAAAAATAAAACAAAATAAGTTTCTCTTCCCACTCTAGAAATTTGTAACACTAATAACCAAAATACACCTAACATTATAAATTCTAACCTTAATAAGGAATTTAACAAATGTTTATGATAGTTAATAAAACTTCATAATCCACAAATAATTATAATAAAAGATCTTATAAACCTTACTAACCTAAAATTTACCATTAGTTTTGATAGTTTAATATAAAACTTTGGTCTTGTAAACCAAAAATGAAATTACTTCTCAAACCTTCAGAGAAAAAATAATTTTTTTCTTTAATCCCCAAAATTAATATTTTATTTTAAACTACCCTCTGATATTACAATATATATAATTCCTTTAATTATTATTTCATCTTTAATATTCACTCGAATAACACACCCTCTAGCCATAGGATTAAATTTATTAATTCAAACTATTATTATTTCATTTTCTGCAGGATTAGCCACTTATTCATTCTGATTTTCATATACTTTATTCCTTATTTTTTTAGGAGGGATATTAGTATTATTTATTTATATCGCTTCCTTAGCTTCAAATGAATTTTTTCATTTCCCACTAGTTTCGATTATATTTATTTTAAGTTCTCTGTTAGTTTCAATTTTATTTTTTTTTCTTTTAGACTCAATTTTAACCCCCCATTTATCTAATCTATCTAATTCTTCAATTAATATTTTCTCATCAACTGAACATTTTACAAGATGAATTTTTAATTATCCTTCAATATGATTTACTCTCTTTATTATTTCTTATTTACTTTTAACACTTCTAGTAGTAATTAAAATTATTAACCTATTTAAAGGTCCATTACGATTAATAAACTAATGATTTCTCCTATTCGAAAATCCCATCCACTATTAAAAATTGCAAACAGTGCCCTAGTAGATATACCTCTACCTAGAAATATTTCTATTTTTTGAAATTTTGGATCTCTTTTAGGCCTGTGTTTAATTTTTCAAATTATTACCGGCCTTTTCTTAGCGATACATTATATTCCTCATATTGACCTTGCATTTTCAAGAGTAACTCACATTTGTCGAGACGTAAACTATGGATGACTATTACGAACAACTCATGCTAATGGAGCTTCATTTTTTTTTATTTGCCTTTATACTCACGTAGGGCGTGGGATATTTTATGGATCTTATATAATTTTTCATACATGAATAGTAGGAGTATTAATTTTACTCATACTAATAGCAACTGCTTTTTTAGGCTATGTCCTTCCATGGGGGCAAATATCATTCTGAGGCGCTACAGTTATTACAAATTTATTTTCTGCTATCCCCTTCATTGGAACAAATTTAGTTCAATGAATTTGAGGAGGGTTTTCAGTTGATAGTGCTACTTTAACGCGTTTTTTCGCTTTTCATTTTCTTTTACCTTTTGTTGTAGCTGCATTTTCATTAATCCATATTATATTCCTTCACCAAGCAGGAGCTAATAACCCATTAGGAATTTCAACAAAAACTGACAAAGTACCTTTTCACCCTTACTTCACTTTTAAAGATATTGTAGGATTTATTATTTTAATTTTATTTTTGCTCTTCCTTTCACTCTCTTTTCCTTATACTTTAAGAGATCCTGATAATTTTATTCCAGCTAACCCTCTTGTAACCCCTGCACATATTCAACCTGAATGATATTTCTTATACGCATATGCCATCCTTCGTTCTATTCCTAATAAATTAGGTGGAGTTGTAGCCCTTGTTTTATCAGTAATTATTATTATAATTTTACCTTTTTCCCATTTCTCAAAATTTCGAAGATTAACATTTTACCCCTCAAACCAAATTTTATTTTGGTGATTAGTAAATATTATTATTTTACTTACTTGAATCGGTGCTCGTCCTGTAGAATCTCCTTATATTTTCATTGGCCAAATTTTAACTTTTCTATATTTTTCCTTTTATATTATTAATCCTCTTTTATTAATCTTTTGAGATAAAATATTAAAATGGTTATTTAGTTTAAATTTAAAACAAATGTTTTGAAAACATTAAAAAAGAAAAATCTTAATAATCATTAAATTATTTAAATTCAAACATTTATAAATTTTATAACCTATTTATTTTGTAATAAATTTAATTTATTTCAATTTTATAAAATGTATTTCTCTCTTATAATTTTTTTTTATAGTACAAAATTATTCACTAATAAAAACTAATATAACTCAAACTAAATAATTAAAATATTAACTATAAATAATAAAAATAAAAAACTTTAACCTAACAAAAAACATTAAATAATTAATAGCCACCGGTAAATATCTTTTCCATGCTAAATATATTAATTTATCATAACGAAATCGAGGAAGAGTACCTCGAACCCAAATAAATATAAAAGCAATAAAAACACACTTTATATAAAAAAATATTTCATTTGGATTTCTACCTAAAAAAATTACCACAAACAAACTCCTTATAAACAAAATTCTAGCATATTCAGCTATAAAAATTAAAGCAAATCCTCCTCTACTATACTCAGTATTAAACCCTGATACTAATTCTGATTCACCCTCTGAAAAATCAAAGGGGGTTCGATTAGTTTCAGCTAAACAAGACCTAAATCAAATAAATGCTAAAGGTGCCGAAATTAAAATAAACCAAACAGACTCCTGATATTTATTAAATAACTCAAAATTTAACCCCCCTACCAAAATGATAAACGATAATAAAATTAACGCCAACCTTACTTCATAAGAAATTGTTTGAGCTACAGCTCGTAAACCTCCCAAAAGTGAATATTTACAATTCGAAGACCACCCAGCAACTATAATAGAATAAACTCCAAACCTTAAACAACATAAAAAAAACAATATGCTTAAATTAAATCTCAAAAGTCCTACTTTATAAGGTAACACTACTCATATTAACAAAGAAATAAATAAACTAAAAACAGGAGATATATAATAAACCAAAAAATTTGATACAACAGAAAAAGTAGGCTCTTTAGTAAATAATTTTAAAGCGTCAGTAAAAGGTTGAAGTAAACCTATATAACCTACTTTATTAGGGCCTTTCCGAATTTGAATATATCCCAACCCCTTTCGCTCCAATAAAGTTACAAACGCTACTCTTACTAAAACACATACAACTAAAATAACATAATTTACAATTCTAATTACTATTATCACAAAACAATCATTACTAATTATTTTATTATTTATAAACCTATATATATATATTTAAATTCTAAATTTAATGTAAACTTACATAAATAATAACAAATACTCATTAATTTACTTTCAACCACTTATAAAAACAACAAAAATTACTACTATTATAACAAAACAATATATTTATTATTTTTAACAAACATTATTTAGCTATTATTTATTCATATTCTTCTACATATTCTAATAACAATACACTTATACAAAATAAATCACATAATTGCTACTAATACTATATAGTTCATTATTACTTATAGACGAATCTATGTATTTAAATCTTAAGTTTAATGCAAACCTTGCTAAAATAACTATAATCAATTCTATCCTAATTATATTAGTTTATTTAAATATTATAAATTAATTAACATGTAAAATTATAAATTTATAATATTTTATATAAATTAACTAAATATACTTAAACAATTAAATACTTATACAATCACAATATTGTATTATGTAATTTTTTTCAAACTTTAAAAAAAATTAAAATTTTTACATTTAAAACACTAAATAATATTTTTATATTAAAAACACAACAAAACTATAAACAATTTTAATAGTTTCAAATTACAATTATAAGATTTAATAAAAATACTTAAACAATTAAAGTTTTTTATCTTTTATAAGCCCAATCCCCAAACTCACACAATTTTATCCTAATTAACAAACTGATTATAGCCGCCATTCTCATTAATTATTTTACACCTAATTATTATTTTATTATTTACTTTAAAATTATATTCTTTAAATACCATTTTATTCTATATATAAACACTACTTTTTTATAGTCTATTATATGTATATAAACCCCTAAATCCATTGATCAAGTCCCTATAATTAAAGTTAAAAAAATCTCTGTATCTCTATCAACATAACTTATCAAATAACTCTTAAAAACCCTCCATATCTAATGATATACTCAAACATTATATAATGGTCTTAAATGCCATAAGAAAATTAATGATACTCAAGAAG